GTTAATGTAGCTTATGATAAAGCAAGGCACTGAAAATGCCTAGATGAGTAATTTACTCCATAAACACAAAAGTTTGGTCCTAGCTTTTTTATTAATTATAAGCAAAATTATACATGCAAGAGTCATCACTCCTGTGAGAATGCCCTACAAATCTTTATAGATCTAAAGGAGCAGGTATCAAGCACACTTATAGTAGCTCACAACACCTTGCTTTGCCACACCCCCACGGGACACAGCAGTAATCAAAATTAAGCTATAAACGAAAGTTTGACTAAGTTATGCTATATTATTCTTAGGATTGGTAAATTTCGTGCCAGCCACCGCGGTCATACGATTAACCCTAATTAATAAACCTCGGCGTAAAGAGTGTTAAAGATATAACAAAAATAAGATTAAATTTTACCTAAGTCGTAAAAAACACCAGGCAAAAACAAACTCATTTACGAAAGTAATCTTAACAAACATGGAAACACCAAAGCTGAGATCCAAACTGGGATTAGATACCCCACTATGCTCAGCCATAAACACAAATATTTAACAACAAAAATATTCGCCAGAGAACTACTAGCAACAGCTTAAAACTCAAAGGACTTGGCGGTGCTTTAAACCCATCTAGAGGAGCCTGTTCTATAATCGATAAACCCCGATAAACCTCACCACTTCTCGCTAATCCAGTCTATATACCGCCATCTTCAGCAAACCCTCACAAGGAATTAAAGTAAGCACAATTATCATCATAAAAACGTTAGGTCAAGGTGTAACTAATGAAGTGGGAAGAAATGGGCTACATTTTCTTTTACAAGAACACACAAACAGTAATCTTTATGAAAATTAAAGATTTAAGGAGGATTTAGTAGTAAATTAAGAACAGAGAGCTTAATTGAACTAGGCCATAAAGCACGCACACACCGCCCGTCACCCTCCTCAAATATATACTCAATTTTACACAAATTATAAATACAAGAGGAGATAAGTCGTAACAAGGTAAGCATACTGGAAAGTGTGCTTGGAAAACAAAGCATAGCTTAACTAAAAGCACCCGGCCTACACCCGGAAGATCTCAAATAAAATGATTGCTTTGAACTAATTCTAGCCTAACCTTTATAAAACCTAACTATAATTAAACAATAAAACAAAACATTAATAATAAAAAGTATAGGAGATAGAAATTTATACAAGCGCTATAGAAATAGTACCGTAAGGGAAAGATGAAAGAATAATAAAAGTAAAAAATAGCATAGATTAGATCTAGTACCTTTTGCATAATGAATTAACTAGACAAACCTTGACAAAAAGAATTTAAGTCAAAACCCCCGAAACCAAACGAGCTACTTTTAAACAGCTAAAATATTGAGCAAACTCATCTATGTAGCAAAATAGTGAGAAGATTTAAAAGTAGAGGTGAAAAGCCAATCGAGCTTGGAGATAGCTGGTTATCCAAATAAGAATTTCAGTTCAACTTTAAGATTTTCCCTAAAAACCACAAAATTTAAATGAAATCTTAAATGTTAAATTAAGGAGGGACAGCTCCTTAAATAAGGATACATCCTTAAACAGAGGGTAAAAAATAAAACCCCCATAGTAGGCCTAAAAGCAGCCATCAATTAAGAAAGCGTTCAAGCTCAACAAAATAACTGATAATATCCCTAAAACGTATAATAAACCCCTGTAAAAACAATTGGATTAATCTATAAAAATATAGAAGAGACAATGTTAATATTAGTAATTAGAACTACTTCTCCTTGCACAAGTATAAGTTAAACAACCTAACCAGTTAACAAATTTATAAAAAACATAACAAACAAGCCAAATATTAAAAATTTTGTCAACCCAACTCAGGAGTGCAATAAGGAAAGACTAAAATAAGTAAAAGGAACTCGGCAAACACAAACCCCGCCTGTTTACCAAAAACATCACCTCTAGCATCACAAATATTAGAGGCACTGCCTGCCCAGTGACAACTTAACGTTAAACGGCCGCGGTATCCTGACCGTGCAAAGGTAGCATAATCACTTGTTCTTTAAATAAGGACTAGTATGAAAGGCCAAACGAGGGTTTAACTGTCTCTTTCTTATAGTCAATGAAATTGACCTCTCCGTGAAGAGGCGGAGATTAAAAAATAAGACGAGAAGACCCTATGGAGCTTAAATAAAATAATTCATTCTCCATTATAAATAATCAACAAGAGACAAAAAAAGAGTTGTGAATTAAATATTTTGGTTGGGGTGACCTCGGAGTATAATCAAACCTCCGAATGATATTAACCTAGACTCACAAGTCAAAGATACTATCATAAATTGACCCAGAAATTATCTGATCAACGAACCAAGTTACCCTAGGGATAACAGCGCAATCCTATTCTAGAGTTCATATCGACAATAGGGTTTACGACCTCGATGTTGGATCAGGACACCCAAATGGTGCAACCGCTATTAAAGGTTCGTTTGTTCAACGATTAAAGTCCTACGTGATCTGAGTTCAGACCGGAGTAATCCAGGTCGGTTTCTATCTATTAAATATTTCTCCCAGTACGAAAGGACAAGAGAAATAAGGCCTATAAATCATCTAAGCCTTAATGGTAAAGGTATGATATAATATTAATTCCTTAACCATTAATTATATATAACCCGAGATAAGGGTTTGTTAAGGTGGCAGAGCCCGGTAATTGCATAAAACTTAAGACTTTACTATCAGAGGTTCAACTCCTCTCCTTAACATTCATGTATTTAATCAATTTTATCCTAATGATCGTCCCCATTATCCTAGCTATAGCATTCCTAACCTTAACAGAACGCAAAATTTTAGGATACATACAATTACGAAAAGGCCCTAACATAGTAGGCCCATATGGCATTCTACAACCAATCGCAGACGCATTAAAATTATTTATCAAAGAACCCCTGCATCCTTCTACATCATCAATTCTACTATTTACTATTGCACCGTCTCTAGCTCTAACTCTTGCCATATCTATATGAATCCCCATACCTATACCGTATTCACTCATTAATATAAATCTAGGCGCTTTATTTATTCTAGCCACATCCAGTTTAGCAGTATATTCCATCCTATGATCAGGATGAGCATCAAATTCTAAATATGCATTATTCGGAGCCCTACGGGCCGTAGCACAAACTATTTCTTACGAAGTTACCCTAGCCATCATCCTCTTATCTATTTTACTACTCAACGGAACATTTACATTATCAACACTAATAATAACCCAAAAAAACATCTGATTAATTCTCCCAACTTGACCTCTAGCCATAATATGATTCGTATCTACATTAGCAGAAACAAACCGAGCGCCCTTCGACCTAACAGAAGGTGAATCAGAACTAGTCTCAGGATTTAACGTAGAATATGCCGCAGGGCCCTTCGCTCTCTTCTTCATAGCCGAGTACATAAATATTTTAATGATAAATGCCTTAACCACTATCATTTTCCTAAACTCCATAATAACAATTATACACCCAGAATTCTATACAATAAATTTTATGATCAAAACACTAATTCTCACAGCTCTTTTTCTATGAGTTCGAGCCTCCTATCCTCGATTCCGTTATGATCAACTCATACATTTACTATGAAAAAATTTCCTCCCACTCACACTAGCACTATGTATGTGACACATTTCCATACCCATCTTCCTATCCAGCATTCCACCCCAATCAATCTAGAAATATGTCTGAAAAAGAGTTACTTTGATAGAGTAAATCATAGAGGTTTAAACCCTCTTATTTCTAGAACAATAGGAATTGAACCTAACCTAGAGAATTCAAAATTCTCCGTGCTACCCATACACTATATTCTATCAGTAAGGTCAGCTAATCAAGCTATCGGGCCCATACCCCGAAAATGTTGGTCCAACCCCTTCCCGTACTAATTAACATCATAACAATAACAATCATTTACACCACCCTCATTATAGGCACATTAATCACCTTAATTAGCTCCCATTGATTATTAATATGAATTGGACTAGAATTAAACATATTATCCATTATCCCAATCCTAATAAACAAAACCAACCCTCGATCAACAGAAGCCGCAACAAAATACTTCCTAACACAAGCAACCGCATCAATAATTATACTTATATCAATTATCACAACAATAATATATTCAGGACAATGATCCATTATTTACTCCAATAATCCATTCATCTCTCTAGCCTTAACATTATCTCTAATCATAAAACTAGGCCTAGCCCCATTCCACTTCTGAATCACAGAAGTTACACAAGGAACATCCCTGATATCTGGAATAATCTTATTAACATGACAAAAAATCGCACCACTATCGATTCTAATACAAATTTCTCCAACAATCAATCAACCATTAATCATTAGCTCAGCACTACTTTCAGCACTGCTAGGCGGATGAGGAGGCTTAAACCAAACACAACTACGAAAAATCCTAGCATACTCTTCAATCGCCCATATAGGATGAATAATAGTAGTAATAAACTTCATGCCCTCAATCTCTTTATTTAATTTAATATTATATATTATCCTAACTATCTCAATATTTATAGCCCTATATACAAACAACAACCTCACTACACTATCATTATCCCACGTATGAAGCACAGCTCCTATCACTATCATCATCATTTTAATAAATCTATTATCATTAGGAGGTCTGCCTCCTTTAACAGGATTTGCTCCAAAATGAATCATTATCCAAGAGCTAATCAAAAATAACAACATTATAACCCCTGTGCTCATGACAATAATAGCCCTGCTAAGCCTTTATTTCTACGTCCGACTAACTTATTCAACTACATTAACCCTATTTCCAACTACAAATAATACAAAAACTAAATGATATTTTCACAATAAAAAAACAATATCAACCTTAGCCCCCTTAACCACACTATCTACTATAACTCTTCCCCTAACACCCTTACTATTCACCCTAAATTAAGGAAATTAGGTTAATCAGACCAAGAGCCTTCAAAGCCCTAAGTAAATAGACTAATATTTATTTCCTGTTAAGGATTGCAAGTCTATAAACCCACATCATCTGTATGCAAAACAGATACTTTAATTAAGCTAAACCCTTCTAGGTTGATGGGATACTAACCCACGAAAACTTAGTTAACAGCTAAACACCCTAAACAACTGGCTTCAACCTACTTCTCCCGCCCTTGCGGCAGAATAAAGGAGGGCGGGAGAAGCCCCGGCAGGTTTGAAGCTGCTCCTTTGAATTTGCAATTCAATATGAGTAATCACCTCAGAGCTAACTGGTAAGAAAAGGGGTACAACCTTTATCTTTAGATTTACAGTCTAATGCTTATTATTCAGCCATCCTACCTATGTTAATTAATCGATGATTATTTTCCACTAACCACAAAGATATCGGCACCTTATATCTTTTATTTGGTGCTTGAGCCGGAATAGTGGGAACTGCTCTAAGCTTATTAATTCGTGCAGAACTAGGCCAACCAGGAGCATTATTAGGAGATGATCAAATTTATAATGTAATTGTAACCGCCCACGCATTTGTTATAATTTTCTTTATGGTAATACCAATCATAATTGGAGGTTTTGGGAACTGATTAGTTCCTTTAATAATCGGAGCCCCTGATATAGCATTTCCACGAATAAATAATATAAGCTTTTGACTCTTACCCCCATCATTCTTACTTCTTCTTGCTTCTTCTATAGTAGAAGCTGGAGCGGGGACAGGTTGAACAGTTTATCCTCCATTAGCTGGAAATCTAGCTCATGCAGGAGCTTCTGTTGATTTGACAATCTTTTCCCTTCACTTAGCGGGAGTATCCTCAATCTTAGGGGCTATTAACTTTATTACAACTATTATCAATATAAAACCACCAGCCCTAACACAATACCAAACACCTTTATTTGTCTGATCTGTTTTAATTACAGCCGTTCTTCTTCTCCTTTCATTACCAGTTCTAGCTGCTGGGATCACAATGTTATTAACAGACCGCAACCTAAACACAACCTTCTTCGATCCCGCTGGTGGAGGAGATCCAATTCTCTACCAACACTTATTTTGATTCTTCGGTCACCCTGAAGTTTATATTTTAATCCTTCCTGGCTTCGGAATAATTTCACACATCGTAACATATTATTCAGGAAAAAAGGAGCCCTTTGGTTATATAGGTATAGTATGAGCCATGATATCAATTGGATTCCTAGGTTTTATTGTATGAGCACATCACATATTTACAGTAGGTATAGACGTTGACACACGAGCATATTTTACATCCGCTACAATAATTATTGCTATTCCTACCGGAGTAAAAGTGTTTAGTTGATTAGCAACTTTACACGGAGGAAACATTAAATGATCCCCTGCTATATTATGAGCCCTAGGGTTTATCTTCCTATTTACTGTTGGAGGTCTTACAGGCATTGTTTTAGCTAATTCTTCTCTAGACATTGTATTACATGACACTTACTATGTTGTTGCACATTTCCACTATGTATTATCAATAGGCGCTGTGTTTGCCATTATAGGAGGCTTTGTTCACTGATTCCCCCTATTTTCAGGCTACACCCTAGATCAAACATGAGCTAAAATTCACTTCTTCATTATATTTGCAGGAGTAAATATCACCTTCTTCCCACAACATTTTTTAGGTTTATCAGGCATACCTCGACGATATTCAGATTATCCAGACGCATACACATTCTGAAACACAGTATCTTCAATAGGCTCATTCATTTCTTTAACCGCAGTAATAGTTATAATTTTTATGATCTGAGAGGCTTTTGCTTCTAAACGAGAAGTTATGACTACCGAACTGACTTCAAACAACCTAGAATGACTCCATGGTTGCCCTCCTCCTTACCATACATTTGAAGAGCCTACATATATTAAAATTTAATTACAAGAAAGGAAGGAATTGAACCCCCAAAGACTAGTTTCAAGCCAGCCTCATAACCTTTATGACTTTCTTTACTGGATCTAGATATTAGTAAAAACATTACATAACTTTGTCAAAGTTAAATTACTGGTTTAATTCCTGTATATCTTTATGGCCTACCCATATGAAATAGGATTTCAAGATGCCACATCTCCTATTATAGAAGAATTACTTCACTTTCACGACCATACTCTTATAATTGTATTCTTAATTAGTACTTTAGTATTATACCTTATCTCTTTAATACTAACAACAAAGCTAACACACACTAGTACCATAGATGCTCAAGAAGTAGAAACTATTTGAACAATCCTCCCTGCTATTATCCTAATTATAATTGCACTACCATCACTACGAATTTTATACATAATAGATGAAGTTAATAACCCATTACTAACAGTAAAAACTATAGGTCACCAATGATACTGAAGCTACGAGTATACTGATTATGAAGAATTAAATTTTGATTCCTATATAACCCCTACAATAGATCTAAATCCAGGTGAACTTCGACTACTTGAAGTAGACAATCGAGTAGTACTCCCAATAGAAATACCAGTACGAATATTAATCTCGTCAGAAGATGTTCTACATTCATGAGCCATCCCATCATTAGGGTTAAAAACCGATGCTATTCCAGGACGACTAAACCAAGCAATTTTAACATCATCTCGTCCCGGTTTATTTTATGGTCAATGCTCAGAAATCTGCGGCTCCAACCACAGTTTTATACCTATCGTCATTGAAATAGTAACTTTAAAAGCATTTGAAAACTGATGCTCTTCAATACTATAAGCCACTATGAAGCTAAATATAGCATTAACCTTTTAAGTTGAAGATTGAGAAACTAACTCTCCATAGTGAGATGCCACAACTAGATACATCCACATGATTTATTGTTATTATTTCTATGTTCCTCACACTATTCATTATTTTCCAACTAAAAACTTTAGCTCATCAGTTCCCTATTAATCCTCAACCAAGCCATTTTAAACAAACAAAACAAAACACCCCTTGAGAAAAAAAATGAACGAAAATCTATTTGCCTCTTTCACAACGCCTAGCCTAATAGGTATTCCTATCGTAATATTTATCATTATATTTCCCACTATTATGTTCCCTAGTCCTAATCGATTAGTTAATAACCGAATTATTACAATTCAACAATGACTAATTAAATTAATTCTAAAACAAATAATATTAATCCATAATACCAAAGGACGAACTTGATCCCTCATATTAATCACACTGATCTTATTTATCGGAACAACTAACTTACTAGGACTTCTTCCCCACTCCTTTACACCTACAACCCAACTTTCCATAAACTTAGGAATAGCAATTCCCCTTTGAGCAGGGACTGTATTACTAGGATTCCGTCACAAAACAAAATCATCCCTAGCCCACTTCCTTCCTCAAGGCACACCAATCATCCTTATTCCAATATTAGTAATTATCGAAACAATTAGTCTTTTTATTCAACCGATGGCCCTAGCAGTCCGTCTTACTGCTAATATTACTGCAGGTCACTTATTAATTCACCTGATTGGAGGAGCAACCTCAGTTTTATTCTCTATTAGCACTCCCATTGCACTCACTACATTCATCATCCTCTTATTATTAACAATACTAGAATTCGCTGTAGCCCTAATCCAAGCATATGTTTTCACATTACTAGTTAGTCTTTACCTACATGACAATACCTAATGACCCATCAAACACACGCATTTCATATAGTCAACCCAAGCCCTTGACCCCTTACAGGGGCTTTGTCAGCCCTCCTACTTACCTCAGGCCTTGTCATATGATTCCATTTTAACTCTACAACACTCCTATCTCTAAGCATATTAACCAACATATTAACTATATATCAGTGATGGCGCGACGTAGTGCGAGAAGGAACATATCAAGGCCACCATACATCAACAGTCCAAAAGGGTCTTCGTTATGGAATAATCTTATTTATTATCTCAGAAGTTTTTTTCTTCTCAGGATTCTTCTGAGCCTTCTACCATTCTAGCTTAGCACCCACCCCAGAACTAGGAGGATATTGACCTCCCACAGGAATCAACCCCCTCAATCCACTAGAAGTACCCTTACTAAATACATCAGTTCTCCTAGCTTCTGGTGTCTCAATTACCTGAGCTCATCATAGCTTAATAGAAGGAAATCGCAAACAAATAACCCAAGCCCTCGCAATCACAATTGCCTTAGGAGTTTATTTTACATTATTACAACTATCAGAATACTTCGAAGCTCCCTTTACTATTTCTGACGGAATTTACGGCTCAACATTCTTTGTTGCCACAGGATTTCACGGATTACACGTAATCATCGGCTCAACATTCCTTCTAACTTGTTTATTACGACAACTTTACTTTCATTTCACCTCAAAACACCACTTCGGCTTCGAAGCTGCAGCCTGATATTGACATTTTGTAGATGTAGTTTGATTATTCCTATATGTATCAATTTACTGATGAGGATCTTATCTTCTTAGTATAACTAGTACTACTGACTTCCAATCAGTAAGATCCGGCCCCAAAACGGAAGAAGATAATAAACATAATATTATCCCTTATAATCAACTATCTACTAACCATCATCCTCATTACCATTGCATTCTGACTACCTCAACTTAATATTTACACAGAAAAAGCCAGCCCTTATGAATGCGGCTTCGATCCTACAGAAATTACACGTCTACCCTTCTCCATAAAATTTTTTCTAATCGCTATTACCTTTCTCCTATTTGACTTAGAAATCGCCCTTTTACTTCCACTTCCATGAGCCTTCCAATCTATCAAGCTCAACATAACAGTATGAATCTCCATCGCACTAATTCTAATCCTATCATTAGGACTAACCTACGAATGATTACAAAAAGGCCTAGAATGAACTGAATATAGTAGTTAGTTTAATTAAAACAAATGATTTCGACTCATTAAATTATGCTTAAATACATAACTACTAAAATGACTTCAATTTTATTCAACATGACCATGGCTTTCACCGTATCTTTTGCAGGGGTAATAATTTATCGATCCCATATAATGTCCTCACTGCTGTGTTTAGAAGGAATAATACTATCACTATTTATTCTAAGCACAATTACCATACTAAACCTTCAATACACTTCTTCTTTTTCTACCCCTATTATGTTACTCGTATTTGCTGCCTGTGAAGCAGCTGTAGGGTTAGCACTACTAGTAATAATTTCAAATACATATGGAATTGATTACGTACAAAACCTAAACTTACTACAATGCTAAAAATTATTATCCCAACAGCTATACTTATTCCTACTGTCTGATTATCTAAGCCCTCAATAATATGAATTAACTCCACATCCTACAGTATACTAATTGCATTTACCAGCCTAACACTCCTAAATAAGCCCGACACATCTAGCACAAATTATTCTTTAATATTCTATTGTGACTCCCTATCATCCCCATTACTAGTTCTAACAACATGACTTCTTCCCCTAATAATCATTGCAAGTCAATACCACTTAAAAAATGAAACAAAAAATCGAAAAAAACTATACATCTCCTTACTAATTTCACTTCAACTATTCCTCATTCTCACATTCTCAGCAACAGAAATAATTATATTTTATATCTTATTTGAAACCACACTAATTCCAACCTTAATTATTATTACACGCTGAGGTAATCAAACTGAACGAATAAAAGCAGGACTATATTTCCTCTTCTATACACTAATTGGCTCTCTCCCTTTACTAATCTCACTGATCTACATACAAAACAAACTAGGATCATTAAACATTCTATTATTTAATTACTATAACTACTACATTTATCACAACTGATCTAATAATCTAATATGATTAGCCTGTACTATGGCATTTATAATTAAACTACCTCTCTATGGCCTTCACCTGTGACTTCCCAAAGCACACGTAGAAGCCCCTATCGCAGGCTCAATGGTACTTGCAGCTATCTTACTAAAACTAGGGGGTTACGGGATAATACGAATCTCACAATTATTAGAACCCTTAACAAACCATATAGCCTACCCTTTCATTCTATTATCATTATGAGGAATAATTATAACTAGTTCCATCTGTCTCCGCCAAACAGACTTAAAATCCCTTATTGCCTACTCATCCGTAAGTCACATAGCACTAGTAATCATCGCTATTTTAATTCAAACCCCATGAAGCTTCATAGGAGCTACAGCACTCATAATCGCCCATGGCCTAACCTCCTCACTACTCTTTTGCTTAGCTAATTCTAATTACGAACGAGTACATAGCCGAACATTACTACTAGCTCGAGGTTTACAGATACTATTTCCATTAATAAGCCTATGATGAATCATCGCAAGCCTTACCAATCTAGCACTCCCTCCTACTATCAATTTAATCGGAGAATTATTAATCATTACATCGACCTTCTCATGATCACACCCAACAATTATTTTAACTGGACTTAACATTCTAATTACTGCTCTATATACCCTATTCATATTAACTTCAACACAACGAGGCAAACTTCCTTATCACATCCACAACCTACCTTCAACATTCACACGGGAAAACATTTTAATAAGCCTTCATATTATTCCTCTACTTCTATTAACCTTGAACCCTAAAATCATTCTAGGTAACCTATGATGTAAATATAGTTTAACTAAAACATTAGATTGTGAATCTAACATCAGAAGAATAGATACTTCTTATTTACCCTTAAAGAAAGAACGCTGGAACTGCTAATTCCACACCCCATAACTAACATTATGGCTTTCTTGACTTTTATAGGATAGAAGTATTCCATTGGTCTTAGGAACCAAAAAATTGGTGCAACTCCAAATAAAAGTAATAAATCTATTTACCTCCACATTTACACTAACTTTAATATTACTCATATTTCCTATTCTATCACCTATAATAAACATCCACAAAAAATTATCTTACCCATACTATGTTAAAATTATCATCTCACTATGCTTTTTCCTCAGTTTAATCCCAACAACTACTATATTCTTCTACAACCATGAAACTGTAATCTCAAATTGAAATTGATTAACAATCCAAACCATAAACCTAAGCTTTAATATTAAACTAGACTACTTTTCAATCTTATTTATATCAGTAGCCTTGTTTGTCACATGATCTATCATAGAATTCTCCCTATGATACATACACTCTGATCCACATATAAACAAATTCTTCAAATACCTACTCCTATTCCTAATCACTATAATAATCTTAGTAACAGCAAACAATTTATTTCAACTTTTCATTGGCTGAGAAGGAGTAGGAATTATATCCTTCCTACTAATCGGATGGTGATTTGGACGATCAGAAGCTAACACAGCAGCTTTACAAGCAATCCTATACAATCGAATTGGAGACATCGGATTTATTATATCTATAGCATGATTTATTCTCAAATCTAACTCATGAGAATTACAACAAATCTTTATAACCCACAACGAAAACTACTTTATTCCAATACTAGGTCTCCTAATAGCCGCAACCGGAAAATCAGCCCAATTTGGACTTCACCCCTGATTGCCATCAGCTATAGAGGGCCCTACTCCCGTATCAGCCCTACTTCACTCAAGCACTATGGTAGTCGCAGGGATTTTCCTACTAATTCGATTCTACCCTCTTACTCAAAACAATGAAATAATATTAACAATATGCCTGTGTATAGGAGCAATTACCACACTATTTACAGCAATTTGTGCCATCACCCAAAATGACATCAAAAAGATTGTGGCATTCTCCACTTCAAGCCAACTAGGCCTTATAATAGTAACAATTGGCATCAACCAACCACATCTAGCATTCCTTCATATCTGCACCCACGCATTTTTCAAAGCAATACTCTTCTTGTGTTCTGGATCAATCATCCATAACCTAAATGATGAACAAGACATTCGAAAAATAGGGGGCCTATACAAAACCATGCCCATCACATCTTCCTCTCTCATAATCGGAAGCTTGGCCCTCACAGGAACTCCTTTCCTTACAGGATTTTATTCAAAAGACCTGATCATCGAATCCGCAACAACGTCGTATACAAACGCCTGAGCCCTAACTACTACCCTAATTGCCACACTACTTACTGCTGTTTATAGTACACGAATTATCTTCTTTGCTCTCCTTAACAACCCTCGATTTAATTTTACACACAACATAAACGAAAAAGACCCTTCAATAATTAACCCAATCAAACGATTAGCAGTAGGCAGCATCCTAGCTGGCTTTATTATAACTCACAATATTCCCATCACAAACACCCCTCAAATAACAATGCCTCAGAATATAAAAATTATAGCATTATTCCTAACAATCTTAGGATTCACTATCGCCATAGAACTAAGTTCAATAACCAAAAATTTAAAAATCAACTACTCATCTAAACTCTCCAATTTCTCCAACATACTAGGCTATTTTCCAACACTCTCCCATCGAATCTTCCCACACACCAACCTAACCACAGGACAAAACATAGCATTCTCAATAGTAGACTCAATATGACTAGAAAAAATTACTCCTAAACATATCTCCAACACACAAACAAAAGCATCTATATTAATCTCAACTCAAATAGGAATATTAAAATTCTACTTCCTATCTTTCCTCATCACTATAATCCTAGCAACCACCCTTTTAATCTAGTTTGCACGAGTAATTTCAAGAACAACAAAAATACAAGTAAATAAAGATCACCCAGCCACAAACATCAGTCAATAATTATAACTATAAATTGCAGCTACTCCAGCAGGATCCTCACTAAAAAATCCTACACTACCCCCCTCCGCATCATAAATTACCCACTCACCTATAGCATAACAATCAACTAAAACATCAACATGCTCATATTTTACTCATCAGTACAATATTACAGATTCAGATAAAGCACCTAAGAACAAAGAAAATCAAATAATAACATTAGACCCCCATGTCTCAGGATATTGTTCTATAGCTATTGCAGTAGTATAAGCAAACACAACCATCATTCCCCCTAAATAAACTAAAAACACTACCAACCCTAAAAACGACCCACCACAACTCAAAACAATACCACATCCCACACCACCACTTACAACCAATGCTAGCCCCCCATAAATAGGAGAAGGCTTTACCGAAAAACTAATAAAACCAATAACAAAAATAATGCTAAAAATATAAACAATATTTAAAATCATAATTCCCACATGGAATTTAACCATGACTAATGATATGAAAAACCATCGTTGTAATTCAACTATAAGAACACACTAATGACCAACCTACGAAAATCTCACCCTCTAATAAAAATCATCAACCACTCTTTCATCGACCTACCCGCTCCATCTAACATCTCAGCATGATGAAACTTTGGCTCTTTATTAGGTGTGTGTTTAATTTTACAAATTATTACCGGATTATTTCTAGCCATACACTACACCGCAGACACAACTATAGCCTTCTCATCTGTTGCACATATCTGTCGAGACGTAAATTACGGCTGACTAATTCGATATGCACACGCCAATGGAGCATCAATATTCTTCATTTTACTTTACTTCCACATTGGTCGAGGAATTTACTACGGATCTTACACCTTTATAGAAACCTGAAACATCGGAGTAGTCCTACTATTTGCAGTAATAGCTACTGCTTTCATAGGATATGTTCTTCCTTGAGGACAGATATCCTTCTGAGGAGCAACAGTCATCACAAATCTCCTCTCAGCTATCCCTTATATCGGTCCTACTCTCGTAGAATGAATCTGAGGGGGATTTTCAGTAGACAAAGCAACCCTTACACGATTCTTCGCCTTCCATTTCGTATTACCTTTTATCATCACAGCAATAGTCATAATTCACTTGTTATTCCTCCATGAAACAGGATCTAATAATCCCTCAGGATTAAATTCAGACTCAGATAAAATCCCATTCCACCCTTACTATACAATTAAAGATATCTTAGGCCTAGTAATTATATTACTAACCCTAATAACATTAATTTTATTTTCACCAGATCTCTTAGGAGACCCAGATAACTACACTCCTGCTAACCCACTTAATACGCCCCCTCATATTAAACCAGAATGGTATTTTCTATTTGCATACGCAATTTTACGCTCTATCCCCAATAAACTAGGAGGGGTTTTAGCACTAGTCTTCTCAATCTTAATCCTTATATTATTTCCCATAATACACATGTCTAAACAACGCAGTATAATATTCCGCCCTCTCAGCCAATGCCTACTATGAATCCTAGTAGCAAACCTAATTATCCTAACCTGAATTGGAGGCCAACCCGTAGAACACCCATTCATCATAATTGGGCAACTAGCATCAATCTCCTATTTTTGTATTATCCTAATTCTCATACCAACAACAAGCTTTATAGAGAATAAACTACTCAAATGAAGAGCCTTAGTAGTATAACAATTACATTGGTCTTGTAAACCAAAAACGGAGCACTATTCTCCCTAAGACATCACCCATTCAAGAAAGAAGCAAACAGCCACACCATCAGTACCCAAAACTGACATTCTAATTAAACTATTTCTTGAACACATATCCAATATTTATAGAATGTAATCTATGTACGTCGTGCATTAATGCCTTTCCCCATCAATATATGTATTAGTACATACATGTATAATAGTACATAAACCATTATATGTATAATCAACATTAAGTTCTTGTCCCCATGCATATAAGCATGTACATCTAATTAAGACGTGCATAACACATAATATTATTTATTCCAAATACCTGTATATCAATACGAATATTATAATCCAACGACTACGATTAATGTTATACAAGACATTTGAATGCGTGATATAGACATTAGCTCATAAAGTCAAATCAATCCTTGTCCATACGCCTATCCCTATCCATCGGAATAGAATAACTAACATCCTCCGTGAAATCATCAACCCGCTAGACAGGTGTCCCCCTCCTCGCTCCGGGCCCATAACATGTGGGGGTAGCTAGAGTGAAACTTTATCAGACATCTGGTTCTTTCTTCAGGGCCATAAACATAAATTCGCTCATTCGTTCCTCTTAAATAAGACATCTCGATGGATGACGGGTCTACTGGAAAGAAACCAGCAATGTCTCTAATTCAATGCATTTGGTATCTATTTAATTTTAGGGATGCTGTGACTCAGCATATGCCGTCAAGGCATGAACGCGTCCAATTCTATTGTAGCTGGACTTATTAGTCAGTACCCTTGGCCCGCATAATAAAAATCCCGTAAGACATTCTTTTAATGCTAGAAGGACATAGACTAAATCTAACGATACACACACGTGTACACACACGTACACATACGTACACATACGTACACACACGTACACATACGTACACACACGTACACACACGTACACATACGTACACATACGTACACACACGTACACATACGTACACACGTGTACACATACGTACACACGTGTACACATACGTACACACGTGTACACACACGTACACACGTGTACACACACGTACACACGTGTACACACACGTACACACACGTACACACACGTACACACGTGTACACATACGTACACACACGTACACATACGTACACACGTGTACACATACGTACACACGTGTACACACACGTACGTATTTATTAACCAAAGGTATCTTTTAACAAACCCCCCTTACCCCCCGTAAAAATTACAAGTATAATACATAGGAATTATTCCCCTATGCACCGCACCTAATGCCTTGCCAAACCCCGAAAACAAGAAAATTTTGTGCAAAAATGTAAAAATTCACGCCATCCGATACCATTCTTATAGGATGTAAAAAATAAAATTTTACCCTCATGTCAGTACAATATGCAACATATTTTTCATAGAATGCTTTTTCACCTGTAATCCAGCTTTAACTAATTCCAGGTTTATTTGTCCTACTAATATAA